TTATTCGAAATGCTTTTTTTTTCTAGAATATTCAATATATGTTTTACATCTTCTATGCGCAAATGTTTCATTTTTATAAGATCTTCTTGACTGTTATTCAAAAGGTCCAATAATGTATGTATGTTGGACCGTTTGAGGCAATTATAGACCCTCGGGGGCAGTTCTGATTGGTCAATAAAAATATATTTCAATGTGATTTCTGTTTTACTTTTCCTTGGATTAGCAAATTTATCATGAAAAGTAAAAAGGGGTAAAGTAACTTTGTGTTGATTGTTTTCGAAATGGAAATTTTCTTCTTCGGCATGTAAAAAGGGAATAAATAAATCAATCAAATTTCGGGAGGCTTCATGAAGTGCTTCTTTAGGAGTTAAACTTCCATTTGTCCATATTTCGATAAAGAGTATCTCTTGTTTTTCATTCCCATTCACATAAGAATGAATACTATGATTCGCATTTCGAACGGGCATGAATACAGCATCTATAGGATAACTGCCGTCTTGAAAGTTATTTGGCGTTTTTATACGATATCCACGATTCCTCTCGATTTGTAATTGAATACACAAATTAATTGGTTCTGTTAGGTTAGCTATATGCTGTGTATTATCAACGATTTCTACAGAGGGCGGTAAAATGATGTCTTGAGCAGTTACATACCCAGGACCCTTGACACAAATAGACGCATTACGAGTTCCATACAGATTACTTCTCAATACAATTTCTTTCAAATTCATTAAAATTTCATGTACAGATTCTTGAATACCTACGATGGTAGAATATTCGTGTGGTATTTTCTCAGATCTTGCACGTGTAATACATGTTCCTTCTATTTCTCCGAGTAAAGCTCTTCGCATCGCGATGCCTATTGTATCGGCTTGGCCTTTCATAAGTGGGGCCAGAATAAAGCGTCCATAATAAAGACGCTTACTGTCTGCTCTTGATTCAACACACTTCCACTGTAGTGTCCGAGTAGATACTGTTACTTTCTCTCGAACCATAGTAATATTATTTGATCAAATCATTGAATTATTTATTTCTCTTGAAATCTCTTCAATGTTTACACACGTCTTTTTTTTGGGGGCCTACAGCCATTATGTGGCATAGGGGTTACATCCCGTATGAAACTTAATAGTATACCACTTCTACGAATAGCTCTTAATGCCGCATCTCTCCCGAGACCCGGGCCTTTTATCATGACTTCTGCTCGTTGCATACCTTGATCCACCACTGTACGAATAGCATTTCCCGCTGCGGTTTGAGCGGCAAATGGTGTCCCTCTTCTTGTACCCTTGAATCCACAAGTACCGGCGGAGGACCAAGAAATTACTCGACCCCGTACATCTGTAACAGTCACAATGGTATTGTTGAAACTTGCTTGAACATGGATAACTCCCTTTGGTATTCTACGCGCATTCTTACGTGAACCAATACGTCTATTTCTACGTGAACCAATTTTTGGTATAGGTTTTGCCATATTTTATCATCTCATAAATATAAGTCAGAGATATATGGATATATCCATTTCATGTCAAAACAGATCCTGGTTTTTTTTACTGATTTTTTTTACTGATTTTTTGTACATCTGTACATCAGGTCCTTTAGATTTTTGGAGTCCTTTTTTGTTTAAAAAGATTATCCTTGTCTTTGTTTATGTCTCGGGTTGGAACAAATTACTATAATTCGTCCCCGCCTACGGATCAATCGACATTTTTCACAAATTTTACGAACGGAGGCCCTTATTTTCATATTTGTCACTCCTTTTCTTAATTCGGAATCTACTTAATTGGAAGAAAATAAGTTTCTTAAAATTTTTAACTTCGAATTGTATCCCTACGAAAGAATGTTGAAATCAAAAAACCACCTAATTATTTGAGTCTTTACTTTTGAATATACAAATTATATGCCCTTTAGTTGAATCATAAGAACTTACCACAATTTTTATTCTATTTACTGGTAGTATACGTATAAAATTACGTTGAACCTTTCCCGAAGCAAAACCCAGAATCGGATTTTCGTTATCTAAACGAACTCGAAACATACATACCGTTAGGACGTAGTTCAGTAATTAAACCCTCGCAAATCCGTTTTTGTTCTTTCATTCCAGGTAAAACGGCTTTGAAGCATCAACTAATCAAAGAGGCATAATATTAGAAACCTACCCTTTACTCTTTTTTTTTCACAAATATGAAAGTTCCGCATATAATTCGGCTATCAGAAAGATTACCATATATAACACAAAATTTCCCCGCCGATTCCTTCTATTCGAGCCTCTCGGTCTGTCATTATCCCTCGAGAAGTAGAAAGAATTACAATCCCCATTCCGCCTAAAATTCTCGGAATTCGTTGATAGTTAGAATAAATTCGTAGGCCGGGTCGGCTGATCCGTTTTAAATTTAAAACAGTTCTATACGATCCTTTCCTATTTCTCCTATGTCGTAGGGTTAAAACCAAAAAATATTTATTGCTTTCCTGATGTTTTCTCACGTTTTCAATAAAACCTTCTCGTAAAAGGATTTTAACAATATTTTCAGTCATGTTAGTAGATGGTATTCGAACTGTTCTTTTTTCATTCATGTCAGCATTTCGTATAGAGGTTATTATGTCAGCAATAGTGTCTTTACTCATGATAAACTAAGATTATTGTTGCCCCCGAATTTGGATATAATCAACATGCTCTATTTCTTTTTTTCTGAATTCATAAATATTTATGAATTTAAAAAGGTATATGCGTGATATACAAACAATCTACTAATTTAAATTAATCCATTTCATTCAAATACTATAAACTATATCACGGTATTCCCTTATAATACTTCAGGTGCTAATGAAACTATTTTAGTGAAATTTAACTGTCTTAATTCCCGGGGGATCGCGCCAAAAATTCGGGTTCCCTTTGGATTTCCTTCTTGATCAATAACAACTGCAGCATTGTCATCATATCGTATTATCATACCGTTGTCGCGTTTGAGTTCTTTACAAGTACGTACAATTACAGCTCGGATCACTTCTGATCTTTCTAGAGGTGTATTTGGTACTGCTTCTTTGATTACAGCAACAATAACGTCACCAATATGAGCATATCGTCGATTACTAGCTCCTATGATTCGAATACACATCAATTCTCGGGCCCCGCTGTTATCCGCTACGTTCAAATGGGTTTGAGGTTGAATCATATCTTTTTTTTATTGGTTTTGTCTTTTTCAATGTAAAGGGTGAAAAAAAAAAAAAAAAGAAATATTGTTTGTTCAAAACAAAACAAGAAACCTACAATTGTTTTTTATCAAAAAAATGCTTTCCTTTTGTTCTACATTCCTATCCTATACCGAAAGAATGAATTGAGTTCGTATAGGCATTTTTGATGCCGCTATTGAAATAGCCCTTCTGGCTATATTTTCTGCCACTCCGCTCATTTCATAAAGTATTCTGCCGGGTTTAACAACAGCTACCCAATATTCGGGAGATCCTTTCCCCGAACCCATACGTGTTTCTGTAGGTCTTACTGTAACTGGTTTGTCTGGAAATATACGTACCCAGATTTTTCCACCGCGGCGTGCATTTCGTGTCATTGCTCGCCGCCCCGCTTCTATTTGTCTAGACGTGATCCAAGCGGGTTCAAGTGCTTGAAGAGCATATCTACCAAAGCAAATACGATTACCTCGATAAGACATTCCTTTCATTCTTCCTCTATGTTGTTTACGGAATCTGGTTCTTTTGGGGTTATAGTTGATGGTTGTTTATCAATTCCACCCATCTCTACTACAGAACCGGACATGAGAATTTCTTCTCATCCAGCTCCTCGCGAATTAAACGATTAAAAATAAAATACATGGTGAATAATATACTGAATCGGGGGATTCTTTGAAATTTCATTTAATAATTTTTTTCTTTTGATATATAATTAACCGCATATTCTATTTATAGATAATGTCATTTAGGTATAATGAATGTTATAATGAATCTTTATTTTGCTTTTTATTATCATATCGAATTTACTCAAATTTCTAAAAAAAAAATTCGCGGGCGAATATTTACTCTTTCAACATTCAGTTGTAAGATTAGTCTATGACATGACCTTTCAAAAAAAACGATTCTGGTTCGTTCCGCCATCCTACCCACTGAATCATTAGGATTCGTTTTCAATAGAATCTTATGCATTCACAGGTTCTGTCGTTCCCACCACCTCTCGAATAATGATTAGGTCTGAATTCTACAATGGAGCCCCTAATGAAACTTGTTTTTGAGTCAACCCTCTCAGTCTTTATTGGCTCGGGGCTCTTGATTTGTGGTTCTATCCACGTATTTGTCTAATGTCTAATTAGGGATCAATCAGTATTGATGCTTTATTACATTCCTTTTTATGAGATGACTCATAGACCGTACATATTGGAATCATATATCGTTGATATTCTTGTTCTATCTTTCTCTCACCTTTCCATTTATCTGTATACTTTTCTTGCTTTACAACTCATAATCAGATTGGTTTTTCTTTTTTGTTTATGCAAAAAGATTTCAGTTGCTACAAAGATATGACTTATATATATATATCATATTTTGACTGGCTCTTTCTTTATATCCAGATAATGCGAAGCGATGAGTTGGTTATTAGTTCTATAGTTATTAGTTCGTATTACGGGTTTTTCCATTTTTTTTGAATCCTAATCTTAAAAAAACCAACGAGTCACACACTAAGCATAGCAATTATATCAAATGATTAATCGAATTTTTATTCAACCTTATAGAATTGTTCATTTTTTTTATCACTAAATAGAAATAGAACTAAATACAAGTCAAGTAAATGCTTATTATTCTTCGTCTACAAATATCCAAATTTTGATACCTAATACCCCATAGATAGTTCGAACTGCGTAGGAACAATAATCTATTTTGGCTCGAATGGTTTGTAGAGGAACCCTACCTTCTCTGATCCATTCGACACGTGCAATTTCTTTTCCGTCGATACGCCCTGCAATTTGTACTTGAATTCCTTTTGTACCTGCCTGCTC